TATTTAGATATAAATTAAAAATATTTATATCTAAATTGATCATGTCTTGTGTTCGGGAATTCAAATAAAAAAAAAGATATTTTAAATGGCTCGTATGTTGTGACTTGTAATAAGCCTTTCTCGGTAGAAGAAGGAAATATCAATTTATTCCTATAAACCATCTATAAATAAGAATCTTTAATCAGTAATATCGACAAATTCTTACAGAGCCCAAAGAAATATGAAAATGAAATAAAAAAAAAAAGATCCACTGACCGTTCCAATTTCATCTTTATCGAATTTTAATATCAGAATAGTGGATATAGTCATTATTCAATAGGTTAGGTCCACTTACTTTTTTTGTTGTTTTCTAATCTTTATTTTTCTAATCTTTAGAATGGATTTGATTGGAATAACGGAAAGGGATATTTAGCGATTCGAGGAGACGACTTTTCATTATTCTTTCATTATTCATTTTTATTATTCATTATAATAATAATATAATAAATATTAAAATGTTCCATTTTATAACTATAATTATAATTACTATACAATTATTCATTATAATGATAGCTTATTATCATTAATATTTATAATTTTTATAATAATTTTTATAATTTAATGATTTATAATTTAATGATAAGGTTTGTTACTTTTTTTAGTATAAACATCAACAAGATCTCCATCCTTCCTCCAAAAAGAATACTATGGTATGGCTGGGGTTTTATGAAAAAACCCAAAGCCCCTTATCGGATTTGAACCGATGACTTACGCCTTACCATGGCGTTACTCTACCACTGAGTTAAAAGGGCCCATTTTTTTTATTTAATTACTGAATAAGTCATTACCCACTATGAGTCTACTTATTCTAATATATATATGTACATACAAGAACGATAAATTCAATTTCTCTAGTGAGTATAGGTAAAATAAAAAAATGGTTTATTAAGATTGGATTTTATAAATGCAATGAATTGTTTCAAAACCGACCCTAACCGACCCTAATTGAATTGACCCCCATCATAACGAAATTAATTTGATTGATACATAGACTTACCAATTCAACATAGATATAAGATCTTTCGTAGAATCATTGATAAAAAGATTTTTTTTACTTGTTCCCCGAACTTAATTCTTCTTAATTCTTAGAGAAAAACAATTTTCAATAACTTGTTGATCCCTATCCTTCTTCCCATATTTTCAGATTTTTTTTAATATTAATAATTTTAATAATATCGATTTATTCTTATATTCATTTTCTTTATTTATTTTATTCTTTGATATAATTCTATTTCTAATTAATTAGAATAAAATTTAATGAAAATAATATTAAAAAAAAAAATTATATGATTAGAATGAATGATTCATGAATATAAATACGAATCAAAAGATTCTATGGAATCAGGAAAGAGGGAAAGATCTTTCAGATTTAATCATACCACATTATATTGACAATTTTAAAAAACTCTTCATACAATGAGCATAAGCATGGTATGATGGCGGTCGGGCATACTCGCCCCCATCGTCTAGTGGTTCAGGACATCTCTCTTTCAAGGAGGCAGCGGGGATTCGAATTCCCCTGGGGGTAGGTGTACTACGAAAGGAAGTTGATCATGGATTATCAATAAGCCGGGAATTGATTCTTCCTGGGTCGATGCCCGAGCGGTTAATGGGGACGGACTGTAAATTCGTTGGCAATATGTCTACGCTGGTTCAAATCCAGCTCGGCCCAATAATTGGCCGATCCACCATGAAATGATAGAACCCCATTTGTTGTTCCCCAGAAATGCCTGATCGGAATACGGAAGAATAAAAAAACTAAAATTTTCTGATATATTTTACCGCCGTTCATTTGCTCTCTTTATTTTTTCTCACAAATTCTGATCTTGCTTGCTAATGATCTAGATTCATACTAGATTCATATAAGGATCTGGAAGTATAAGGAAAAGAATAAAATAAAGAATAAATAAAAAAACTCTTTTTTTTTCATTGAAAGCTTTATTTGATTATTAATCAATTTATAAAAAACGAAAGGATTATTAACAATCCGTGAGTCGCTCTCACTAAAGTGCATATCCGTGGGTATATCAAATATATTACTCGCGTTTCTGTTACAATACGACTATTCTAATCTAAATAAAATAGAAATAAAATAGAAAGGGTTTGAATTAAATCATAAGAATATGTATGATGTACACTTGATTTCCTTGGGATTGTAGTTCAATTGGTCAGAGCACCGCCCTGTCAAGGCGGAAGCTGCGGGTTCGAGCCCCGTCAGTCCCGACAGATCCAAATCCAATAAAAAAAATACATCAATTCATCTCTGCGTTTGCTGTGAAAAGGAGAACAAAAGAAATAGCAGAATTTCATTCACAAGAGGATACCCTCCTATTTTATTTATTTATTAGTTTCACATTTCTCATCAAATAAATATGGGAATTACCATTTATTCAACTGTAGATTAGTACAATGATTGGTAAAATTATATTCAGGATTCCAACAAATACCGTACGGAGTCTGGCTTTTTCGATTATTCCCGATCTGCGTAATAGAGTACTATATGTTTACAGGGGGGCTATACAGAAATGGAATTTGTACGATACAAAAAAGATTAACTTAACATAGTAACCTTGATATAATACTTTTAAGATTAAAAGTATATCCCTTTAGGGCTCCGATTTTGTGCAACCTCAATTAAGAATTTCAATTATTAATGTGAATTTGAACCAATTTATCTCATTCAAATTTCACACCGAATTTTTGATATATGTATCCCAAAATTAATCCAAGGAAATGGGATATTAATAAAATAAAGCTCAAAGAAGATCCTATCTCTCTTTGTGAGGGAATGAATAATCTTTTTTAAGTTTAAGGGTCTTGCCGAAGAAAGAACAAACTTTTTAATGAATTTGATGGAATACTCGATTTTTTTATACCCGGACTCTCCTTATTTATACTACTTCTTTGTTTTCCAAGAAGATTAGATCATAAAAAGGGGGTTTAGAACTAAACTTCTTCCTTTTTACATTTCGCTTCTATTGGTTATTTTATTGGGGTTTTTTATAACCAATGTAAGTAAGTGTAAAGGCGGTCATATGATATTTCATCAGATGATTCCACAAGGAGGTACGTAGGTTATAGAAAAGAAAGAATGGAAAAGAATGATAAAGAAAGTAAAGGAATTATTTATCGGATCAGGAATCAAAATTTGAATTCGGTATGGATAAAAGATCTTCCTATGTTATACTATTTAATTCTCGACGATGAATCAATTTGATAGCTCAGATATTGTTATTCATGATATTGCTCCGATTCGATATCGTCGAGATGTAATTCATCCCATTGAATATTGAATTTACAGGCGAAAGATTTATCAGCTCTATGGGATTAAATCCCGAGTTATTGCGAATTAATTAAAAATGAAACGATGAGATTATGGAAGTAAATATTCTCGCATTTATTGCTACTGCACTGTTCATTCTAGTTCCTACTGCTTTTTTACTTATAATATATGTAAAAACAGTCAGTCAAAATGATTAATTTGAATTAAACTTGACTGTTTAGTTCTTATCAATGATTGAAAAGAAAAAAGAAAATGAAAAGTATTAAGATTTCGTGTCTTAAATGAAATAAGCGGACTAGAATCATCAGTATTTTATGAGATTCGATAGTATGGTAGAAAGAAATATATGAATCTTTCTACCATACTTATTATTGTTATTGTAGTGTAGTATATAAAGTCGTACTGTATAAAGATAGAGGTTTAATATAGATCAATCTGCAATATGTATCTTCATAGATATCAATTACATATATGTAATGTATTTACATAATGTAACAATTCTATTTCTTTGCTTCATCTATTTAATTTGTGTTGATTCCAATCATCAATCTGAAAAAATCGAAGGGCAATTCTTACTCTTACAATTCTAATTCCTAGAATTTCTGATTCTATTCAATATGAATCCCGATATCCATTGAAAGAATCAAATTGACGAAGGAAAAAAGAGTATAGGCCTATATTAATAATTAATAAAAAGAAAATAAAATAATCTTTTTTTAGTATTCTGAAGAAGTAATTGATTGATCAGTTGACAGATGATCCAGTGGTTCATTTCCATGGGAACCTCTTTGGATTTCGAAAAGGATTAGTAAAGCCCGCTAATTTTTAACGTTTGAACCATGATATGAAATGAGTTCAATAAAGCAAGCATAACATAAATAAGATTTCTAAAAGAATAAAAAAAAGCGGGAACGCGCAATATGTGACTTGCCCAAGGCAATATTTTATTATGTGTAGTATATTGTTGGACAACCACTATGTCTATGTTGTTTCCCATAGGAAGTCTGTATCCACTTAATAACATAATTATTTTCTTTTCTATTTTAACAGTAAAAAAAAGGACTTTGCAGAACGATCTATAAAACAATTGATATGGGTTGAGTTTGAGGAATCAAACTCAATTAGTAGTACTTCTAGAGTCCACTTCTACCCCATACTACGAGTGAAAGAGAAAATGTAAAGACTACCATTAAAGCAGCCCAAGCGAGACTTACTATATCCATGTGAATTATATCCCCTATCTCTATAAATATGAAGGAATTATTCCATTAATGTTCACTAATCATTATTATGTTCATTAATAATAGTGGAATCCCTGGCGCAGAGTCAAAAGGGAATTCTGACCCAATACCGTTGATGAAACAATCCAATAAACTCACAATTATAAATTCTAACAGGTTCCTATATGATTTCTAGTAGAATCGGAAAACACTAAGCGCAAGCAAAATACGTAGATACACCCCTGGAAGTTTCAAGGGAATGTTACTAACATGTAGAAATAATAAGACCTAGTCTTTCTTTTGTTGACTTTCATTTCATTAAGTAAAAAGTATAAAAATATAGAGTCAAGATAGATCACTATCTATCGCATACCCTATTTCTCATTTTATCTAATCCTTACGTTACGTCTCCTGTTTGTCTCTGTGAAACAATCGGAAGATAGTCTATTACATTAAAG